GAACAAAGAAAAAATAAAAAAAAATACTCGCGATATACGCATTGGTTTTGTATTAGACCCAAAGGAAAGGAAGGGGTCGTTCTTGATCTAATTACAAGGATGGGGCTGCGTAATATGGAAAGACAAAATGTAAAACCTCATTTTGAGTGATCTGATCATATGAGACTTTTGTTCTTTTCATTTGAGAGATTATGTGACTGAACCTACTACTGAATCTAAGATAAGAAGTTCAATTTAAAGCAAAAAAGTAAAAGGCATTTTCATTATAAGATAAGGTCACTTATCATTCTAAAAAAAAACTAGAAATTATTTTCCAATTTTATTCCATAGTGATTCAAATAAAGTTTCTTTTTTTTGAATGAAGTTCTAAAACAAAGCTTATTACTTTAATATTAATATTTATAATAATAAAATATTTATGATAATAATTAATATTCTATATCTATATATTGATTATGATTATTAGTATTCTATTAGTTATTAGTTTACTTAACTCAAGAGTTGCTCAATGAATCTGTTGATTCAAAATTTCAGGAGGGGTAGATGTCCCAGATGATGAATTGATTTCTTAGCTATGTTACTCTATTTTTGTCAGTACCATCTATAATTATAATAATTGCTGAATCGAAAACTTTCAATTGAACTTATCCTTTCAATTGGTATTTTTGCTTATCCTCGTATCTTTCAAAAATGGAAACTTAGGGAAGTGCTTTATAAACATATGCATAAAAAAAAACATATTTAATTAAAATTTATCCTCTTCATGCTTACTATAACTAGTTATTTCGGTTTTCTACTAGCAGCTTTGACTATAACCTCGGCTCTATTTATCGGTCTAAACAAGATACGACTTATTTGAAATTAATTGCATGAACCATTCCTAAAAAAAAACCTTCTGTGGTAGTTCATATATTCTATAGTTCCTTACCCGGCCCATTTCCAATTCTTGGTCATTGAATTCATGGGTAATACGGATTAATATTTAAGGATAGATATTACCTCTCCTTTTCTGCGTTCAAAGAAATTGAAATGATTGAAGTTTTTCTATTTGGAATTGTCTTAGGTCTAATTCCTATTACTTTGGCTGGATTATTCGTAACTGCATATTTACAATACAGACGCGGTGATCAATTGGACCTTTGATTAATTAACATCTCTTTTTTTTTTGATTGACCTCCTACTTTCTTTAATCTACAGGAGGTCAAATTCAGATTGCTGTTCAAGTTTTTCAGTCTAATTTTCAAACGAACAAATAACAAGAATGGAATCACGCTCTGTAGGATTTGAACCTACGACATCGGGTTTTGGAGACCCACGTTCTACCGAACTGAACTAAGAGCGCTTTATTATCACAAAAATCATTTTATTTTGTGACCCAATTCGTCTTGCATGTATATACTATCATAAATAATATAATAAAATTAAAGATTTATTTTGTATATCCAATTTTAATCAATTTCAATTGATCCCTCGTTACTGCCCATAAGGAATAGGTAGGGATGACAGGATTTGAACCCGTGACATTTTGTACCCAAAACAAACGCGCTACCAAGCTGCGCTACATCCCTTTCAATTGGCCTACAGTGTCATTGTAGAGAATCTCTGTCTTGTTTTCCACATCTTTATTTCTTCCATTAATATACACAATCTTGCTATTTCTTCTTTTTGGTCTCATATATCATATAACATATAGTAATAAAAGACTTATACTATATACGTACTTATACTATATACGTACTTATACTATATACGTATTAAATAAAGATGAAACCCGCCGTAAAGTAAAAAAAAGAACACCCTTTCGGGAATTCTGAAGTAGAAGTAAAAAGGAACTTATTTTTTTGTTTTAAGAAAAGGAATATCGACTATCTACTGTACTGAATCGTTGTACATTTCAATTTGAATTAGGAATTCTGCGTACAAATATAAGTGGTCAGTAGTTAACTACATATACACATCGGGTCATATATGTATTACCATTATTTATTACATTTTAGAATAAAATTACAATAAAAAGAAGGAGGATTTTCAATGCGAGATCTAAAAACATACCTCTCCGTGGCACCGGTAGTAAGTACTCTATGGTTCGGGTCTTTAGCGGGTTTATTGATAGAGATCAATCGTTTATTTCCGGATGCGTTGATATTTCCTTTTTTTTCATTCTAGTTAGTGAGATGGGGGGGGGTGAAGAAGATTAGAGATACAATCAAATATCTGTGACTAATCCCTCTCCTTCTCTTCTTTTTTTTATAAACGGAAATGTGATGGCTGTAGCAACAATATCATACAAGATACTTAAATGAAATACTGTACAGCGATTTACATTTATAAAGTCGAAATAGAGTCAGAAATCATTATAGTCCTTATTATTACTATAGTGATTATTGATTGATTGAAATTGAAACGAAATCTTTCATAATTTGATTTAGAGTTAGCAACTTTTATTTTTTTTTTCGTTCCTTTCTTCTTCTTCCCTTCGGATTGGAAAATAGAAAAATGGAGTCAGTCAAAAACCCAAAGGAGGTTCATGGCCAAGGGTAAAGATGTCCGAGTAACGGTTATTTTGGAATGTACCGCTTGTGTTCGAAATCGTGTTAATAAAAAATCAATGGGCATTTCCAGATATATTACTCAAAAGAATCGACATAATACGCCCAGTCGATTAGAATTGAGAAAATTCTGTCCCTTTTGTTACAAACATACGATTCACAGTGAAATAAAGAAATAGATCGAACCGATCGCCTCCGTGTCCGCCTTCCAATCCAAGGAAGATGAAAAACGACATGTTATATATAACATAACAATTTCTATAACATATATTAAATATAAACAAATCCTATTTATTAATTCTAAATCTTTTTTGATCGTTTTTGTTTTGATCCGATCGAAATAGGAGTAGGATTTTCGGGATAAGGAATAAACAAACCATGGATAAATCCAAGCGATTCTTTCTTAAATCCAAGCGATCTTTTCGTAGGCGTTTGCCCCCGATCCAATCGGGGGATCGAATTGATTATCGAAACATGAGTTTAATTAGTCGATTTATTAGTGAACAAGGAAAAATATTATCTAGACGGGTGAATAGATTGACTTTAAAACAACAACGATTAATTACCGTTGCTATAAAACAAGCTCGTATTTTATCTTCGTTACCTTTTCTTAATAATGAGAAACAATTTGAAAGAAGCGAGTCGACCACTAGAACTACAGGTCTGAGAACTAAAAATAAATAATTCTTCAATTGAATCAAATTCCAATCCGAACTCAAACGCAAATTTACGTTTTGTTCGAAAAATATGAGAATCCAGATTTGATTATTTGATTATCGTGTCGTAAGAAAAAAAAAAAGAATTGGGAAAGAAGAATAAATATTTTTTTATTGAACGTGTTTGTTCATTTTGATAACTTTCTCATAGGATGATATTTTATCATACTAATTTCTACTCTACCTTCCCGGAGTTCATTCTCCAGGGAACTCCATTTAAAATAAAACATTCCAACGGATTCCTTCCAATCTCCTTATTTTATGATCTCATTAGAAATCATATAAAAACAATTCCTATTGAATATAGCTATTTGTGCAAGTATTTTACGATTAAGAAGCAACTGCCCTTTGTACAGATTGTGTATTAGTCTACTATAACTATAGTATACATTATTGTCTCGACTTACTGCATTTATCCGAGTGATCCACAAACGCCGAAAATCTCTCTTTTGCCTATCTCTATCCCGATGAGCTGAAACCAAAGCTCTTATTTTCTGTTGAGTAATAGTCCGGGTAAGTCTTGAATGAGCCCCTCGAAAGCTTGAAGCAAATAAACGAATTTTTGTTCTACGTCTTCGAGCTATATATCCGCGTTTAATTCTGGTCATTGAATAAATGAAACTTTGATGAATAACTAAGTGATTTCTTTTCTTTCAGTTATTTCCTTCCCCTTTCCTAGTCTATTAATAACAAAACGGATTCTTCCAATGTATAAAAAAAAATTCCAATGGCTTTTGCTACTATAACCTTCCCGACCACGATTTTTTTATAGGCTTTCGCCTCGAAATAAGAAATTTTTTTTGATATTTAGTATCAAAAAAAACATAGTAAATAAAATAGTAAATCAAAAAGTAGTAAATATAAATGGGTATAGTGGGTTCCATCGTTTCTATGGTTTCTTCTTAAACGGTGAGGTCTTCTCTATACACCGGAGCCCCTTCTTTCATTTAATGAATGTTATTGTTAACTTGTACAGTTCACACTTTTTGGCTCTACCCATAATTATCTAGTAATAGGTCTTTCACAACGAAACCCACCGATACAGTAACGGTATTTAATTATGAAGATTAGCTGAGTAGCTGACCCTGTTAGTCCGTTCTTGCAAGAGTCAAGAATAAGGGCATAACCTTTCTGCTTTTTAAATAGGATTTCCCTGCTTAATGGATCAATTTTTCTACCAATGGGGAATTCTTTCTCGTCGTAAATTAAAAATTGAAATGATTGGATTTAGCACCAATGAAAACCATAAATTTGATAACACAATAGAAAGATATGATAGATCTTTTTTTTTTTTAGATTTACCTTTTTTAGTTTTAGATAGTGAATGGGCTTCTTTCATTCTATCCTATTCATTGGTACTGATCGCCAATACTGGATCAATTGTTTTCTTTCTTTTGGCCTAGCACATTATCTGAACGAGTCGCACATACACCCTAGTACATGTTCCTCGTCGCTGAGGACATCCCTTAAGAGCAGGAGATTTCGTGACATTTTTGATTGACTGTCTTGTGTTTCTAATAAGTTGTTTAATAGTTGGCATGTTGAATCATATACATAATGGGCTGGTTTAGATCGATCCTAACCGGATGATTATGAATCATTTATATATTAATAGATGAATTCTTAATTAATAGAATATTAAACCCGGTAAGACGATAAAATCGCAAATCCGGGATTTGCGTGAAATCCCTGTTCTGTTAGTTTTTGTTATTTTTTAACCGCTACACGATCAACAATTCCATGAGCTTGGGCTTCTGTTGCTGACATAAAAATATCTCTTTCCATGTCTTCGGAAACAACCCATAAAGGTTTGCCTGTTCTTTGTACATAAACCCTTGTGATGGTTTCGCGTAGCTTCAGTAGTTCTTCCGCTTCCAGGACAAATTCTCCCGTCTGTGCCTCATAAAAACCACTAGCAGGTTGATGCATCATTACCCTGATAATATAACATAATAGACAGTTCCTCCATCTTGCATGATGAAAGTCGAAGAGATAAAGAATAATAAAAAAAAAATAGTACGAAAAAAAGATAGAATTGAACAACCGTACAGGCATCTTTTGCGCATTGCATACGGCTCTACAATGGAATTCACTTTTACTTTTTTTTTTACCTTACTTACATCGAAGAAATAGGCAAAAAAAATAAATATATATGTTGTATATTTATGTTATATTTTATTATATATTTATGTCATATATTGTAGGGTCTATCAGATTCATATAGGTAAATGATCCACTAACCACCCTTCCTTTTGGAGTAGTTAAAAAATACTATGATGGCTCCGTTGCTTTATTATTTCGTCTGTTATTTAGCAATCCCAAAGTTTCTTTTTTTTTTTTTTCGTATTCTTTCATAACATAAATATTGTTATCTTCGGTGTGAAACCAAAAAAGTTTGTGACGCTGAAATGGGTCTTCCGATAGATCAGATAAAATTGGAAATACCCTTTATCTCATACTACTCTTTCGATACATAATGTAAGTATTTTGAAAAATTTTTCTTTTTATATCGAATTCGAAGTGCCATGCTATTATTACTTAATATTCATATTTCATATAGCGCGAAGGCATAGTCTTCTTTTTTTCTCTCAAATCAAATAAAAAACTCATTGGCGCCAAGCGTGAGGGAATGCTAGACGTTTGGTAATTTCTCCTCCGACCAGAATAAAAGATCCCATTGAAGCGGCTAATCCCATGCATACTGTCTGTATATCTGGTCGCACAAATTGCATAGCATCATAAATAGCTACTCCGGGTATTAGCCATCCGCCAGGAGAGTTTATAAACAAATAAAGATCTTTGGTATCGTTATCCATACTGAGATATACCATAAGAGCAATAAGTTGATTCGCGATCTCGTTATCAATCGGTTGGCCTAAAAAAAGTAATCTTTCTCGATAAAGTCGGTTGATTGGGATAAAATTGTATCCCTTAGGAACCGTACGGGCACCTTTTGATGCATACGGTTCAACACAAATTGCGAAAACAAACAAAGAATCAATGTGTAGATTCTAGCTTTCTTTCTTTTTTCATATTCATAGCAGGCTCCTTTTAGCTTGTAACAAAGGGGAGCTTTTTCTTTCATGTTTCAAGAAAGATGAGTTTTGGCCTGTTTTAATTTATATATAACTATATAAATAAAAAACCTATAAATAAAAAAAAAATTAACTAAACTTATCGGACTAACTTCTCATTGATGTATTGTTTCATCGGGATCCAATCCAAATCGCGATGTAATTTTCTTGTTCCTGAACGGTCTTTTTCAACTTTTTTTAGGTTTAGGCTCTACTCCGAATAAAGATCTGCCCGATTTGGATTTGCACATATAGGACAAATGCCCCAATACCACGTCTTTTTGCTACGACTTCCTTTTTTTATTTATTCCATGTCTCCCGCCAAATAGGAAATATTCAATGCATCCATCACCATCACATTACTCGATTGATTAACAGTTTGAGATCATTATTATATATTAATTATTATATATTATAAATGGAAAATCTTTATAAATAGAATATGATATTTATTAAGTGGTAATCATAGATATATTACCAATTGGTTTTTTTTTTTCTAAACGGAGCCTGTATATTTCATTTTTTTGGTCTAACCAAGCCAACCATAAATTATAAATTATTATAATTGAGAATATTAATCTGTATACCCCCCTAAAAAATAGATTGAATTGCACTTCATTGCATTTCACGCTCCAAATTTTTGGATGATTCAATCAACCTTTCTTGGGCGAAAGAGGGGATATCTCGATCGGGTAAGAGAACGGGGAAATACCATATGACCAAATATATCTGACAAGTCGCACTATATGTCAATCCACGATGCATTTTCCTCTCCAGGGTTTCGAAAAGGAACTTTTGGAACACCAATAGGCATTAAATGAAATAAAAATTAATTACTATAGCTCACTTTGATGTGAAAGCGTAACAATGTATTTATTGTCTTAATAATATTGTTCTTTATCATATTTTATCCATAGATTGAATAAGTTTATAAAAAAGGAAGACAGAAATACTAAAGGAAAATTCTTTCAAATAGGTCCTTTGAATTGAATGATGAACAAAAAAAAAATATAAATGCAGTCACTCATATAAAAGGTATCAACCTCTTACCATTGCGTATTGGTACTTATCGGGTGTAGAATAGATCTGCTTCTTTTTGTTCCTACAAACAAAATTGTTCCATTATTAATAATATTAATAAAAGACATTATTACTAAAAGAATAGAACAAATATTAATCCTTTCCCCGAGATAATCCACTCAAAGGGGAAGGTCCATAGTATAGTTTTTTTCCAGTGCAATAAAGTTACATAGTGTCTATTTTTCGTTGATAGAGGGGTATTTCCATGGGTTTGCCTTGGTATCGTGTTCATACCGTCGTATTGAATGATCCCGGTCGTTTGCTTGCTGTCCATATAATGCATACAGCTCTGGTTGCTGGTTGGGCCGGTTCGATGGCTCTATACGAATTGGCGGTTTTTGATCCCTCTGACCCTGTTCTTGATCCAATGTGGAGACAAGGTATGTTCGTTATACCCTTCATGACTCGTTTAGGAATAACCAATTCATGGGGCGGTTGGAGTATCACAGGAGGGACTATAACGAATCCGGGTATTTGGAGTTACGAAGGCGTGGCCGGTGCACATATTGTGTTTTCTGGCTTATGCTTTTTGGCAGCTATCTGGCACTGGGTGTATTGGGATCTAGAAATATTTTGTGATGAACGTACAGGAAAACCCTCTTTGGATTTGCCCAAAATCTTTGGAATTCATTTATTTCTCTCAGGGTTGGCTTGCTTTGGTTTTGGCGCATTTCATGTAACAGGATTGTATGGTCCGGGAATATGGGTATCCGATCCTTATGGACTAACCGGAAGGGTACAATCTGTAAATCCGGCGTGGGGTGTGGAAGGTTTTGATCCTTTTGTTCCGGGAGGAATAGCCTCTCATCATATTGCAGCAGGTACCTTGGGCATATTGGCGGGTCTATTCCATCTTAGTGTCCGTCCGCCCCAACGTCTATACAAAGGATTACGTATGGGAAATATTGAAACTGTCCTTTCCAGTAGTATCGCTGCTGTCTTTTTTGCAGCTTTTGTGGTTGCTGGAACTATGTGGTATGGTTCGGCAACTACCCCGATTGAATTATTTGGTCCCACTCGTTATCAATGGGATCAAGGATACTTCCAACAAGAAATATATCGACGAGTTGGTGCTGGGCTAGCCGAAAATCAAAGTTTATCCGAAGCTTGGTCTAAAATTCCTGAAAAATTAGCTTTTTATGATTACATCGGCAATAATCCAGCAAAGGGGGGATTATTCAGAGCGGGCTCAATGGACAATGGGGATGGAATTGCTGTTGGGTGGTTAGGACACCCTGTTTTTAGAGATAAAGAGGGGCGTGAACTTTTTGTACGTCGTATGCCTACTTTTTTTGAAACATTTCCGGTTGTTTTGGTAGACGGAGACGGAATTGTTAGAGCCGATGTTCCTTTTAGAAGGGCAGAATCGAAATACAGTGTCGAACAAGTAGGTGTAACTGTTGAGTTCTATGGTGGCGAACTCAATGGAGTCAGTTATAGTGATCCCGCTACTGTGAAAAAATATGCTAGACGTGCTCAATTGGGTGAAATTTTTGAATTAGATCGTGCTACTTTGAAATCCGACGGTGTTTTTCGTAGCAGTCCGAGGGGTTGGTTTACTTTTGGACATGCTTCGTTTGCTCTTCTCTTTTTCTTCGGACACATTTGGCATGGTGCTAGAACCTTGTTCAGAGATGTTTTTGCTGGGATTGACCCAGATTTGGATGCTCAAGTAGAATTTGGAGCATTCCAAAAACTTGGAGATCCAACTACAAGAAGACAAGTAATCTGATACAATATTGTTTTGTTATTTTTCGTCTTTAGTTTTGTGAAAAACTGTAAGGTACCAGATAAATCTTGATTTGAATCGCTACCTTTTCTTTGACTCTTGCTCTTTCTTTATCCGGGAGACGATCCCCAATAAACAGGTATGGAAGCTATAATTGTAAACCACGATCGAATCTATGGAAGCATTGGTTTATACATTCCTCTTAGTCTCAACTTTAGGAATAATTTTTTTCGCTATCTTTTTTCGAGAACCACCTAAAGTTCCAACTAAAAAGGTGAAATGATTTTTCATTATCTCAATTGAAAGTAATGAGCCTCTCAATATTGAGAGGCTCATTACCTCAACTAGTCTCCGTGTTCCTCGAATGGATCTCTTAGTTGTTGAGAGGGTTGCCCAAAAGCAGTATATAAGGCGTACCCAGTAAAACTTACAAGTAAACCCGATATAAAGATGGCAACTAGGGTTGCTGTTTCCATTATTATATAGTTTCAAGTTTCAAGACCACAATGGATCTATGATAAGATCATTTATTTACAACGGAATGGTATACAAAGTCAACAGATCTCAATGAATATAAAATACGATTTATGGCTACACAAACCGTTGAGAGTAGTTCTAGATCTGGTCCAAGACGAACTACTGTAGGGAGTTTATTGAAACCATTGAATTCAGAATACGGTAAAGTGGCTCCTGGGTGGGGAACTACTCCTTTGATGGGTATCGCAATGGCCCTTTTTGCGGTATTCCTATCTATTATTTTGGAGATTTATAATTCTTCCATTTTACTGGACGGAATTGGAACGAATTAGATTCACAAGAACTAGTAACTAGCTTTTCAATACAAAGTGAAGCATTTAGGTCTCTGATTTTTATCCCATTCTATTTTGGTAGTTCGATCGTGGAATTTCTTTGTTTCTGTAGTTCCGGAATATGAGTGTGTGACTTGTTATAATTGATCCTATGGATAGTACAGAGAATGCGTCTGTCATCTTGATCGAGATGGTTTTACTTCGTCGGATATTCATTCTAGTATCTGAAGCACGGAATATAGGAAATAGATTACAAAGTATTATTAGCACTATGATTCATACTTAATATTCAGACCTCGTGTCCGGACTTCCATTTTTTTTCTTCAAAGGGTTATATTTAGAAGTTATAAATCGAAATATTTTTATTCTTTCAAACTCCTATTTATGCTTATTTTGATCAAAGGACAAAGGTGTCTTTGGATTTTTATTCATTCTAGTTATTCATTGAATAAGTGATAATCTAAGAGTTCTTACTCAAGGAATTTTTGGAATTTGTTTATATTTATAAAGGGTTTTATTGAATCATCGTGGTTCTAGTATGAATCTGGGGTTTTAATTGATTCATAGGGTCTTAACAAGAGAATTCCTATCAATAATAAAGAAAACAGTAGTAAAGGCGCATTACACACAATAAAAAAAAAAAAAAAATAGGTAAATAGAAGATTCAAGAGGCCTATAATCATCACCATAGAGACAAACGAGCCGACTTGATGTTTTGGCATTATAACCACAAGAAAGAACTTTCGGATTTTTATTCTTTTGTATCTTCAGAAACGATTGAATCATAGAATTAAGACGTTTCGAACTTAACTATTACACATATCCGGTAGAACTAGTATTTTGGTGTTTCTGTTTGAGCCGTACGAGATGAAATTCTCATATACGGTTCTCAGGGGGGGTCCACTCAGTTTACCTATCCCAATAAAATCTATGATTGGTTCGAAGAACGTCTTGAGATTCAGGCAATTGCAGATGATATAACTAGTAAATATGTTCCTCCCCATGTCAACATTTTTTATTGTCTAGGCGGAATTACACTTACTTGTTTTTTAGTACAAGTAGCTACAGGGTTTGCTATGACTTTTTATTACCGTCCGACCGTTACGGAGGCTTTTGCTTCTGTTCAATATATAATGACTGAAGCTAACTTTGGTTGGTTAATCCGATCAGTTCATCGATGGTCGGCAAGTATGATGGTCCTAATGATGATCCTGCACGTATTTCGTGTGTATCTCACCGGCGGCTTTAAAAAACCTCGCGAATTGACTTGGGTTACAGGTGTGGTTTTGGGTGTATTGACCGCATCTTTTGGTGTAACTGGTTATTCCTTACCTCGGGACCAAATCGGTTATTGGGCAGTAAAAATTGTAACAGGTGTGCCGGAAGCTATTCCTGTAATAGGATCGCCCTTGGTAGAGTTATTACGCGGAAGTGCTAGTGTGGGACAATCCACTTTGACTCGGTTTTATAGTTTACACACTTTTGTATTACCTCTTCTTACTGCCGTATTCATGTTAATGCACTTCCTAATGATACGTAAGCAGGGTATTTCTGGCCCCTTATAATACTTTATAATACTTTATTTGATAATTTTATCAATATAAAAAACTGCATAATATATCATAATATATATAATCTAAATAATATATATTCTTTATATATTATATCATAGCTATTTTTAATCAATCATTTATCAATTGGGGTAGGACCAATAGTATTTCATTGCTACAAATATGGATTATTGAAAAGAATAAGACATGTATTTGGATATTTCTCTTCAACTCCACAAAAATGTATTAATGTATTATTTTTATTTTTTTGACACTCATAGTTGAAGTGAATTTTCCGAAGATAAAATGGATTATGGGAGTGTGTGACTTGAACTATTGATTGGGCCGTGCAGAATATATGCCTTTATCTGCCACATTTGAATTCACAACTAAAAAAAAAATGTGTCTTTGTTCCAGCCACCATGTAAGCCCCATACAGAGGATAGGCTGGTTCATTTAAAGAGAATCTTTTCTATGATCAGACTCGATCATGTCGTGTATGAATAGGCTCCGTGAGATCCAGTAGAAAGAATAAGTGATGTGACATAATCCCGGATTATGTTCTATATATTTCACTTACTTAATAGTATGGAAATGTATTCATTTCCTCTGCATTGACTCGATTTATTATACTATCGGAGTGAAACAAGGGATCTAAAGAAGAACAGGGGCTAAACTAGATTAGTAACAAGTAAATCCTTTGTATGTAAAAAGTTTTGATATTCTTGGGGATAAAGTCCTATTGCAAGGTCTGAGACGGCCCAGAAAGCACTTGATCATGATTTGTAAGCCTACTTGGGTATTGAGCATTTATCTGTAAGAACTGAATTCCTTACAATGGATGGTTGTTGAAACTCCGAAAAAGTCAATTTGGTAAATTTTTTCTTACTCTTACATAGAATCATTCATATAGGGGTGGATACCATATCAATTTTTTTTTTTATATGGATCTATTTGGTTTGTTTGATTCGTGCTCGAGCCGGATGATGAAAA